TTTTTTCAATTGGTATTTTTTCTTATCTCATATTTTTCAAATATGGAAACTTAGGCAAGTGCTTTCTAAACATATGTATGAAAATAATCAATTTTATTTCATTTAGCCTCTTCATGCTTACTATAACTAGTTATTTCGGTTTTCTATTAGCAGTTTTAACTATAACCTCAGCTCTATTTATTGGTCTGAGTAAGATACGACTTATTTGAAATTAATTAACTGTACAATTCATAAAAAGAAAGATTTGTGGAGTAGTCCATATATTTTATATATTCTAGAGTTCGTTATTTTGTCAATTTCCAATTATTGATCATTGAGATTCATGGACAATACATATTACTATTTAAGGATCAATATTACCTCTCCTTTTTTTATTCTGGTGCAAATAAATTGAAATGATTGAAGTTTTTCTATTTGGAATCGTATTAGGTCTAATTCCTATTACTTTGGCTGGATTATTTGTAACTGCATATTTACAATACAGACGTGGTGACCAGTTGGACCTTTGATTAATTAACATCTATTTTTTTGCTTGACCTCCTACTTGCTTGAACTCATAGGGGGTCAAATTCAGATTGCTGTTCAATAATTTCAGTACAATTTTGACCTACCAATAACAAGAATGCAATCACGCTCTGTAGGATTTGAACCTACGACATCGGGTTTTGGAGACCCACGTTCTACCGAACTGAACTAAGAGCGCGTTATTTTCAATAAAATAAAAGTAATCCTAATATATCTTGCATGTATATACTATTATATAGAATATGAGAAAATGAAAGAAAAGATTAATTAGGTATGTTCAATTGTAATCGATCTCAATTGATTCCTTTTTACAGTTCAGAAGAAAAAGTAATAGGTAGGGATGACAGGATTTGAACCCGTGACATTTTGTACCCAAAACAAACGCGCTACCAAACTGCGCTACATCCCTTTCAATTGGTCGACAGTGTCATTGTAGAGAATCCCTGTCTTGTTTTCCAACATTTTAATTTATTTCCTAATTTGATATAAACAAATTATATTGCCATTTCTTCTTTTTTGTTTCATATCATATAACATACATACCATATAATAATAAAAAGAATTATATACGCATGAAATAACTATGAAACCTGCCGTAAAAAAAGAACTAGTTTTAGATAATGTTGAGGCGGAAAGGGACATATTCTTTTTTTAGAAAAAAAAAAGAATATCTACCGAATTGTTGTAGATTTCAATTAGAGAGTTCGTGCACAATATAAGCGGAATTATATAGACATCTGATCATATATGTATTACCATTATGTAGTACAAATTACTTTAAAGAATAAAGAAGGAGTTTTTAAAATGAGAGATCTAAAAACATATCTCTCCGTGGCACCAGTAGTAAGTACTCTCTGGTTCGGATCTTTAGCAGGTCTATTGATAGAGATCAATCGTTTATTCCCAGATGCGTTGATATTCCCCTTTTTTTCATTCTAGTGATTAACCCATTCTAGTTGTTAACCCGGGAAGGGGGGAAGAAGATTAGAGCTACAATCAAATATCTGTGACTAATCCTCTCCCCTTATCTTTTTTTTGTTATTAGAATTAGAATACAAAATAAGTTCGAAAAAGAAAAGAGAAAGAATACAAGTGGATTCAACCTCAGTCAAACTCGGACTTGGGCCTAGGTTCCAATTAAATTAATAAATGAGTGATAACGGAAATCAAAATTTGATGGCTAGCACAAAAATAGAATACAAGATACTGAAATAAAAAATGAAATACTGTACTGCGATTCTAAATTTGGAAATCCTTGTATTACTTATTATTACTATAATATGATTGCAACGAAATCTTTCATCATTTTAGCAACTTCTGCTTTTTTCGTTCCTTTTTTCTTTTCGTCATTTTGTTTTGGATCTGAAAATCAAATAGTTGCGTAAATCAAAAATACAAAGGAGGTTCATGGCCAAGGGTAAAGATGCCCGAGTAACGGTTATTTTGGAATGTACTAGTTGTGTTCGAAACCTTTCTAATAAAGAATCAATGGGGATTTCCAGATATATTACTCAAAAGAATCGACACAATACACCTAGTCGATTGGAATTGAGAAAATTCTGTCCCTGTTGTTACAAACATACGATTCATGGGGAGATAAAGAAATAGATCCGTCTGTGTGTAACCCGTCCATTCCAAGGAAAATGAAAAATGACATATAGAAAATAGATTTTCTATTTAATAAAAAAAAAAAAAAATAAATCCTATTTCTTAATTTTAAATCGGTTTTTTTTGATCCGATTGAAATAGGATTTTCGGGATAAGGAATAAACAAACCATGGATAAATCAAAGCGACTCCTTCTTAAATCCAAACGATCTTTTCGTAGGCGTTTGCCCCCGATTGAATCGGGGGATCGAATTGATTATAGAAACATGAGTTTAATTAGTCGATTTATTAGTGAACAAGGAAAAATATTATCTAGACGAGTAAATAGATTGACTTTAAAACAGCAACGATTAATTACTATTGCTATAAAACAAGCTCGTATTTTATCTTTGTTACCTTTTCTTAATAATGAAAAACAATTTGAAAGAAGCGAGGCAATTGCTAGAACTATTGGTCTTAGAACTAGAAATAAATAAGCTTACCTTTCAATTGAATAAAAATGAAAATCTAAACGCTCAAAGTAGGATTGATGCTTTGTTCAAAAAATCCGAGAACCTAGATTTGATTTTCGTGTTGTAAGAATAAAAAAAAAAGAATGAGGGAAGCAGAATCATTCTTTTTTTTTTATTGAGCATCTTTGTTCATTTTGACAATTTGATGATATTTATCATACTAATTTCTACTCTACCTTCCCGGCGTTCATTCTGCAGGGAACTCCATTTAAACTATTCCGATGGATTCTTTCCACTCTTCTTATTTTCTAATATCATTTGAAATCATATAAAGACAATTCCTATTTAATATAGCGATTTGTGCAAGTATTTTGCGATTAAGAAGCAACTGCTTCTTGTACAGATTGTTTATTAATCCACTATAAGTATAGTATACTTTACTGTCTCGAACTATTGCATTTATTCGCGCGATCCATAAATGGCGAAAATCCCTTTTTTTCCTAACTCTATCCCGATAGGATGAAACCAAAGCTCTTATTTTCTGTTGAGTAATACTTCGAGTAAGTCTTGAATGAGCCCCTCGAAAACTTGATGCAAATAAACGAATTTTTGTTCTACGTCTCCGAGTTATATATCCTCGTTTAATTCTGGTCATTGAATAAAAAAAACTTTGATGAATAACTAATTGATTTCTTTTCTTTCAGTTATTCCTTTCCTAGTCTATTAATAACAAAACGGATTTTTCCAATGTATAAAAAAAAAATTCCAATGGCTTTTGCTACTATAACCTTCCCGACCACTATTTTTTTCTTTTTTGGGGAGGCATTTCATCTCATAATAAAAAATTGTATTGATATTTTGATACTAAGTATCAAAAAAACATAGTAAACGTAAATAAAAAAAAAATAGAAATGGATAAAGAAATAGTGGTTTCCATCGTTTCTATGGTTAGTTCTTAAACGGTGAGGTCCTTTCTATACACCGGAGCTCGTTCTTTTCTATTGTTAACTTGTACAGTTCACGTTCTTTGGCTCTACCCATGAATTATCGTTCTTTCACAATGAGATTTACCTATGCAGTAACGGTATTTAATTATGAAGATTCGCCGGGTAGCTAACCCTCTTAGTCCGTTTTTGCAAGAAGAAGGGTATAATATAAGCCTTCTGTTAAATAGGATTTCCTCCGCGTAATGGGATAAGCATTTATTACCAATGGGGAATTCTTTCTCATCTTAAATTGAAAACGGGGGTGATTGGATTTGCACCAATATAAACCATAAGTTTGATACACAATAAAGGGTACGAGAAATCTTTTTTTTTTTTTTAGATAGTGAATGTAGCTCTTCCATTCTATCCTATGGATTCACTGGTATTGATCGCTGATACTGAAAAAAGACTTCTTTTTCTTTTGTGTCAGTCTATGATCTGAACGAGTCGCACATACACCCTAGTACATGTTCCTCGCCGCTGAGGACATCCCCGAAGGGCGGGCGATTTGGTGACATTTTTGATTGGCTGTCTTGTGTTTCTAATAAGTTGTTTAATAGTTGGCATGTTGAATCATATACATAATGAATTGGTTTAGATCGATCCTAACCGGATGATTATGAATTAGTTCTAGATTCTATATTAATAATTAATAGTATTAATAATACTAGATTAATTAATAGAAAATATTCTATTAAACCCAGTAAGAAGATAAAATCTCAAATTGCGGATTTGCAAAAAATACCTTCTGTCTATTTTTTATTCAACGGCTACAAGATCAACAATTCCATGAGCTTGGGCTTCTGTTGCTGACATAAAAACATCCCTTTCCATGTCTTCCGATATAACCCATAAGGGTTTGCCTGTTCTTTGTACATAAACTCTTGTGATGCTTTCCCGCAACTTCAGTAGTTCTTCCGCTTCCAAGATAAATTCTCCTGTTTGTGCCTCATAAAAAGAACTAGCAGGTTGATGGATCATTACCCTGATGATTTAATAAATGGTTTCTCTATCTCACATGATGAGTGAAAGAGAAAAACAATAAATAAATTGAAACAACCGTACAGGCATCTTTTGTGCATTGCATACGGCTTCACAATGGAATTCATTTTCACCTTCCATCAAAGGAATCGAAAATATAGGATCTATCAGACCCAGAGGAGTAAATGATCCAATAACCACCCTTCCTTTTATTGTGAAGTCATTTTCAAATACTATGATGGCTCCGTTGCTTTATTATTTGTCGTCTTTTATTCAGCAATCCCAAAGTTTCTTTTTTTTTTTGAAATTCAAATAAAAAAAAAATTATTTATTTATTTGAATATTCTTTCATAACCGAAATATTGTTAAGAGTCTTCTGTTGTGAAAACAAAAAAGTTTGTGACGCTGAAAGAGGGGGCTCTCGATAGATCAAATAAAATAGGAAATACCTTTTATCTCATACTACTGTTTCGATACAGAATCTTAAGGATTTAGAAAAAACAAAAGAATAAAAAAAGGTCTCATATCGAATTCAAAGTGCCATGCTATTATTACTTAATATTCATATCTTATATGGCGAAGGCATAGTTTTGTTTTATTTTTTGTCTCAAATTTAACTAAAAAAAGCAGTGGCGCCAAGCGTGAGGGAATGCTAGACGTTTGGTAATTTCTCCACCGACTAGAATAAAAGATCCCATTGAGGCCCCTAATCCCATGCATATTGTCTGTACATCAGGTCGCACAAATTGCATAGTATCATAAAGAGCTACTCCGGGTATTACCCATCCGCCGGGAGAGTTTATAAATAAATAGAGATCTTTGGTATCATCCTCTATACTGAGATATACCATAAGACCAATAAGTTGATTTGAGATCTCGCTATCAACCTCTTGGCCTAAAAAAAGTAATCTTTCTCGATAAAGTCGGTTGATTAGGATAAAATTGTATACCTTAAGAACCGTACATGCACCTTTTGATGCATACGGTTCAACAAAAATTGCGAAAAAAAAAGAATCAATGTTTAGATTCCAGTCTTTTTTAGTTTAGCGGGATCTTTTTAACTTCTAATGAACGGGCCTTCCTTTTTTCAAGAAAGATTCGTTTTGGCTCCTTTATCTATAATCTATACTAAAAAAAATAAAAAAAAAAAAAACGAATTCATTCAATTTATTGATCTAACTTTTCATTGATGTATTCTTTCATCGAAATTCAATTGAAATTACGATGTAATTTTCTTGTTTCTGAATGGGCTTCTTCACTTCAATTCTTTTAGGTTTATGCTATACTCCGAGTAAAGATACGCCTGATTTGGATTTGCACATATAGGACAAATGCCTAAATACCATGTCTTTGTGCTACGACTTCTTTTTTTCATTATTTTTATGTTTTTTATACCAAATATTCAACGTATTCATCATATGACTCGATTGATTAGCAGTTTTAGATCACTGCTATTTATAACTAAAATATGATACAAGTAGTAATTATCGAATCCATAGATTCAAAATTGGGTTTTTTCTAAACGGAGCCTCTATACTTCATTTTATTGGTCCAACCAAGCAAACCATAAATTTTTCTAATTGATAAGATTAATCTGTATACCCCCTCAAAAAAATGGATCTAATTACACTTCACGCTCCAAATTTTTAATAATTCAATCAATCTTTCTTGGGCGAAAGAGAGGATATCTCGATCGGGGGAGAGAACGGGGAAATCCCATATGACCCAATATATCTGACAAGTCGCACTATACGTCAACCCAAGATGCATCTTCCTCTCCAGGACTTCGAAAAGGTACTTGTGGAACACCAATAGGCATAAAATGAAAGAAAAAAAATAATTAAGTACTATAGCTCACTTTGATATGGAAGCGTAACCACAGGTTTATTGTCTTAATAAATAAGATTTGTCTTTATCAGATTTTACCTTTTTTTTTTTCATATTTTATATATAAATTGAATAAGTTCATAAAAAAGGAAGACAGAATGAATAAAGTAAAATTCTTTCAATCGAATAGGTCTTTTTTTTTATATCCTGAACAAATCTGTATGCATTCACTCATAGAAAATAGGATCAACTCCGACTCACCATTGCGTATTGGTACTTATCGGGTATAGAATAGATCTGCTTCTTTTTGTTCCTACGAACCTAATTTTTCCATTATTACTAAAATAATAGACCAAATAGTAATCCTTTCTCTGAGATAATCCCCTGAAAGGGGGAGGTCCATAGCTTACTAGTTTTTTTTTAGTGCAATAAAGTTACATAGTGTCTATTTTTCGTTGTTAAAGGGGTATTTCCATGGGTTTGCCTTGGTATCGTGTTCATACCGTCGTATTGAATGATCCCGGTCGTTTGCTTTCTGTTCATATAATGCATACAGCTCTAGTTGCTGGTTGGGCCGGTTCAATGGCTCTATACGAATTAGCGGTTTTTGATCCCTCTGATCCTGTTCTTGATCCAATGTGGAGACAAGGTATGTTCGTTATACCCTTCATGACTCGTTTAGGAATAACCAATTCATGGGGCGGTTGGAGTATCACAGGAGGGACTATAACGAATCCGGGTATTTGGAGTTACGAAGGTGTGGCCGGAGCACATATTGTGTTTTCTGGCTTATGCTTCTTGGCAGCTATTTGGCATTGGGTGTATTGGGATCTAGAAATATTTTGTGATGAACGTACAGGAAAACCTTCTTTGGATTTACCGAAGATTTTTGGAATTCATTTATTTCTTGCAGGGGTGGCTTGCTTTAGTTTTGGTGCATTTCATGTAACAGGATTATATGGTCCTGGAATATGGGTGTCCGATCCTTATGGATTAACCGGAAGGGTACAATCTGTTAATCCAGCGTGGGGGGTGGAGGGGTTTGATCCTTTTGTTCCGGGCGGAATAGCTTCTCATCATATTGCAGCAGGTACATTGGGTATATTAGCGGGCCTGTTCCATCTGAGTGTCCGTCCGCCCCAACGTCTATACAAAGGATTACGTATGGGAAATATTGAAACAGTCCTTTCCAGTAGTATTGCTGCTGTCTTTTTCGCAGCTTTTGTTGTTGCTGGAACTATGTGGTATGGTTCAGCAACTACCCCCATTGAATTATTTGGTCCTACTCGTTATCAATGGGATCAGGGATACTTCCAGCAAGAAATATATCGAAGAGTCGGTGCTGGCTTAGCCGAAAATCAAAGTTTATCCCAAGCTTGGTCTAAAATTCCTGAAAAATTAGCTTTTTATGATTACATCGGCAATAATCCCGCAAAAGGTGGATTATTCAGAGCGGGCTCCATGGACAACGGAGATGGAATAGCTGTTGGTTGGTTAGGACACCCCATTTTTAAAGATAAAGAAGGGCGTGAACTTTTTGTACGTCGTATGCCCACTTTTTTTGAAACATTTCCGGTTGTTTTGGTAGATGGAGACGGAATTGTTAGAGCTGATGTTCCTTTTCGAAGGGCAGAATCGAAGTATAGTGTTGAACAAGTAGGTGTAACTGTTGAGTTCTATGGCGGTGAACTCAATGGAATCAGTTATAGTGATCCTGCTACTGTGAAAAAATATGCTAGACGTGCTCAATTGGGTGAAATTTTTGAATTAGATCGTGCTACTTTGAAATCCGACGGGGTTTTTCGTAGTAGTCCAAGGGGTTGGTTTACTTTTGGGCATGCTTCGTTTGCTTTGCTCTTCTTCTTCGGACACATCTGGCATGGTGCTAGAACCTTGTTCAGAGATGTCTTTGCTGGTATTGATCCAGATTTGGATGCGCAAGTAGAATTTGGTGCATTCCAAAAACTTGGAGATCCAACTACAAGAAGACAAGTAGTCTGATATAACATTGCTCGGTTATTTTTTGCCTTTATTTTTGTGATTTGACATAGATAGAATACGATAAATCTTGATTTGGATTGCTGCCTTTTTGTTTTTTTGACTTTTGTCTTGAACTTTATCCGTATCCGGAAAAAATTCCCCAATAAATAGGTATGGAAGCTATAATTGTAAACCGAAATTAAATCTATGGAAGCATTGGTTTATACATTTCTCTTAGTCTCCACTCTAGGAATCATTTTTTTCGCTATCTTTTTTCGCGAACCACCTAAAGTTCCAACTAAAAAGATGAAATGATTTTTCATTATCTCAATTGACGTAAAGAGCCTCCCAATATTAGGAGGCTCTTTACTTTACTTCAACTAGTCCCCGTGTTCCTCGAATGGATCCCTTAGTTGTTGGGAGGGTTGCCCAAAAGCAGTATATAAGGCATACCCGGTAAAACTTACAAGTAAACCAGATATAGAGATGGCAACTAGAGTTGCTGTTTCCATTTTTATATAATTTCAAGACCACAATGGATCTATGATAAGATCATTTATTTACAATGGAATGGTATACAAAGTCAACAGATCTCAATCAATACAAAATAGAATTTATGGCTACACAAACAGTTGAGGATAGTTCTAGATCTGGTCCAAGACGAACGATTATAGGGGATTTACTGAAACCATTGAATTCGGAATATGGGAAAGTAGCTCCTGGTTGGGGAACTACTCCTTTGATGGGTGTTGCGATGGCTCTATTTGCGATATTTTTGTCTATTATTTTGGAGATTTATAATTCTTCCATTTTACTGGACGGAATTTCAATGAATTAGATTCGATTCACAAGAACCCCTAAATAACTACTCAATAGAAATATTGTGAGTCTCCCGTTTTTATCCCACTCTTGTTTGGTAGTTCGATCGTGGAATTTTTTTTTTTTTTATGTATTTCCGGAATATGAGTGTGTGACTTGTTATAATTGATCCTATGGATACTACAGAAAAAAAATCTGTCATCTTGATCAAAATGGTTTTATTTCGTTGGATATTCAGTCTAGTCTAGTATCTGGAGCACGCAATATATGAAATAAAGTTAAAAATATTATAACTATGATTCATACTTATCAGACCTCTCGGCCGGACTCAAAAAAAAGAGTTAGAAGTGATAAATCCACAATTTATTATTATTAAAGGATAAAGGTTTTGTTGCATTTATTATTTTCATTATAAAAAATCATTGAATAAGCGATGATCCAAAGGTTCTTACTCAGAGAATTTTTGAACTTTTTTCTTTTGTTTTGGAAGGTTTTATTGACTCATCGTGGTTCTAGTATGAATCTGTGGTTTTAATTGATTCATAGGGTCTTAACAAGAGAATTCCTATCAATAAATAATAAAGAAAACAAGAGTAAAGTCGCATTACACACAAATAAATAAAAAAAAAATAGGGAAATAGAAGATTCAAGAGGCCCGTAATGATCCATAATATAAACACGAATGAGCCAACTTGATATTTTAGCATTCTAACCACAAAGAAAAAATATTATTATTTTTTTTTTTTATTCTTTCGTATTTTGAGAAAAAAATTGACTCAAATCTCAAATCATAGGATTCAAAAGTTTTCAATTTTTTATTACA